AGAAAACTTAGACTCGTTTTCCGGGCTTGGAACTATCTATTGCAAAGACTTTCGGTTTTAAGTCATAAAAAAATACTCCATACCCAAGTTGGCTTGCAAAGTTGATCATGAGATCATCAAGTGCTTTCTGGGTCATCTCACACTTTATTATTATTATCTTATCTCCAAAATAATTGGAGATATACACACAAAAGGTTTACTTGTTACTAATTTTATCTGGCCTAAATTTTTTTTCTTTAGATCTCTTATTTCACTCCGATAGTATTATCGATCATATCAATGCAAATGCAGAGGAAATGAATGCATTTCCATACTATCTTAATAGTACGTATAAGTAGGAAATTAAGTAAGTGAAATAGATAAAATAAAAGAGAATCTTTATCTATATCATTTACTTATACTAGATCTTACGGAGCCTGTTCATGTACAACACAATTCGGGTCTGATCATAGAAAAGATTTGCTTGAAGCAAACCAGCCCAAGGGGTTACGCGGTGGTTGAAACAAAGACACATTGGGTTGTGAATTCCAATGTGGCAGACCTATATCTACACAGACCAATCAATAGTTAAAGCCACACACTCCCATAATCCATTTTCTCTTCGGAAAATTCCCCTCACCCTTCACAATAAATAATATTTATTTGACATGATTAGTTAAAGGGAAATATCCAAAAACATGTCTTATTAGTTTCAATAATCCATACTTATAGCAATAAAATCCTATTATTCCTCCTCTAAGTGATAGATAATCCAAATATCTATTAAATATCTTCTCTATAAAGGACCAGAAATACCCTGTTTACGTATCATTGGAAAGTGCATTAACATAAATACAGCAGTAAGAAGCGGCAATACAAAAGTGTGTAAACTATAAAAACGAGTCAAGGTGGATTGTCCCACACTAGCACTTCCGCGTAATAATTCGACCAAGGGCGATCCTATTACAGGAATAGCCTCAGGCACACCTGTTACAATTTTTACCGCCCAATAACCAATTTGGTCCCGAGGTAAGGAATAACCAGTTACGCCAAAAGATGTGGTTAATACTGCTAGAACCACACCTGTAACCCAAGTCAATTCGCGAGGTTTTTTAAATCCACCGGTGAGATACACACGAAAAACATGTAGAATCATCATTAGGACCATCATACTTGCCGCCCATCGATGAACTGATCGGATTAACCAACCAAAGTTTGCTTCTGTCATTATGTATTGAACAGAGGCAAAAGCTTCAGTAACGGTCGGGCGATAGTAAAAAGTCATAGCAAACCCCGTAGCTACTTGTACTAAAAAACAAGTAAGCGTAATTCCCCCTAAACAATAAAATATATTGACATGGGGAGGAACATATTTACTAGTTATATCATCCGCAATCGCCTGAATCTCGAGACGTTCTTCGAACCAATCATAGACTTTATTGAGATAGGGTAAACCCCCCCTCAGAACCGTATATGAGACTTTCATCTCGTACAGCTCAAGCAACAACACCCAGATAAAACAACGAGTCCGGATATGTAATAGAAAGTTTGAAACTTCTGAATCTCCGATTAAATCTTTTCTAAATGTACGAAAGAGGAAAAAATCCGAAAGCTTTTCTTTGTGGTGATAATACCAAAATATCAAGTTGGCTCGATCGTCTTTATATTGATCCTGACAGGCCTCTTGAATCCTCTCTTTACCTATTTATTTTTCTTGATATTTGTTTCTAATTCTAATGTTGCTTTTTTCCTTTCTTTATTATTGAATTGATAGGAATTCTCTTGTTAAGACCCTTATTAATCGATTAAGACCTCAGATTCATACTAGAACCACGATGATTCAATAAAATAAAAAATCATAAGCGAAGCCAAAGATTCCCTGAGTAAGAACCATTGGATCATCACGTAACGTATTCCATGAATTCGACTAAAACAAAAAGCAAATTTTTTGCTTTTTGTTTTAACCGTTTGGAATTTTTTTGGGAGCCGGACACGAGGTCAAATATTAAGTAAGTATGAATCATAGTTCAAATATTTCTTAATCTAGTTCATCTAGTTCGTGTTACAGATACTTGAATAAATATCCGACGAAGTCGAACCATCTTTATCAAGGTGCTTTATCAAGGTGACAGACCTATTCTCTGTTTCTATCAATAGAATCAATTCTAACAAGTCACACACTCATATTCCCGAAATACAAAAAGAAATAAATTTCACGATCGAACTACCAAAATCGAATAGACCAGAAATCTCAGTTCTAAACTGATTTCTTTTTTATTCAAAAGCTAGTACTTTGTGGTTCTTATAGATTTAATTCTTTAATTCATTGAAATTCCATTCATGGAAATTCCATCCAACAAAACGGAAGAATTATAAATCTCTAAAATAATAGATAGAAATACTGCAAATAGCGCCATTGCGACACCCATCAAAGGAGTCGTTCCCCATCCCGGGGCTACTTTACCATATTCCGAATTCAATGGTTTTAATAAACCCCCGGCATTAGTTCGTCTTGGGCGCGCTCTAGAACTGTTCTCAACAGTTTGTGTAGCCATAAATCCTATTGTATTCATTGAGATCTGTGAGATCTGTTGACTTTGTATACCCTTACATTGTAAATAAACGATCTTATGATAGATCCGTTGGGGTCTTGAAATTATATAATCATAATGGAAACAGCAACCCTAGTCGCCATCTTTATATCTGGTTTACTTGTAAGTTTTACCGGGTACGCCTTATATACCGCTTTTGGGCAACCTTCTCAACAACTACGAGATCCATTCGAGGAACACGGGGACTAGTTGCAGTAATGAGCCTCTTCATGTTGAAGAGGCTCATTACTGCAATTAAGATAATGAAAAATCATTTCATCTTTTTAGTTGGAACTTTAGGTGGTTCTCGAAAAAAGATAGCGAAAAAAATTATTCCTAGAGTCGAGATTAAAAGGAATGTATAAACCAATGCTTCCATAAATTCGATCGCGGTTTCCAATTATAGCTTCCCTAACCTGTTTGTTTTTTCTTTTTTTTTTTTTGCGTTTTGGGAATCATCTCGAAAGAGCAAGAGTCAAAAATGATTCAAATTCACTCCAGTACTCTAATTCTATGTAAAATCCCCTCCAAAAATAACTATAAATATAGAGGTGAAAGATATCAAAGCAGCGGTCTTGTATCAGACTGCCGGCCTTCTTGTAGTCGGATCCCCGAGTTTTTGGAATGCTCCAAACTCTACTTGAGCATCCAAATCTGGGTCAATACCAGCAAAAACATCTCTGAACAAGGTTCGAGCACCATGCCAAATGTGTCCGAAGAAAAAGAGCAAAGCAAACGAAGCATGTCCAAAAGTAAACCAACCCCTCGGACTGCTACGAAAAACACCATCCGATTTCAGAGTCGCGCGATCTAATTCAAAAATTTCCCCTAATTGAGCGCGTCTAGCATATTTTTTCACAGTAGCGGGATCACTATAACTGACTCCATTGAGTTCGCCACCATAGAACTCAACGGTTACACCTACTTGTTCAACACTATACTTCGATTCTGCCCTTCTAAAAGGAACATCGGCTCTAACAATCCCATCGCCGTCTACCAAAACAACCGGAAATGTTTCAAAAAACGTAGGCATACGACGGACAAAAAGCTCATGCCCTTCTTTATCTCTAAAGATAGGGTGTCCTAACCATCCAATTGCTATTCCATCTCCGTTATCCATTGAGCCTGCCCTGAATAATCCGCCCTTTGCTGGATTATTGCCGATATAATCATAAAAAGCTAATTTTTCAGGAATTTTCGACCAGGCTTCTGATAAACTTTGATTTTCTGCTAGCCCGAGGCTAACTCTTTGATATACCTCTTGCTGGAAGTAACCCTGATCCCATTGATAACGAGTGGGACCAAATAATTCGAGAGGGGTCGTTGCTGAACCATACCACATAGTTCCAGCAACAACAAAAGCTGCAAAAAAAACAGCCGCGATACTACTAGAGAGTACGGTTTCAATATTTCCCATACGCAATCCTTTGTATAGACGTTGTGGCGGTCGGACGCTAAGATGGAATAAACCTGCTAATATGCCCAATGTACCTGCGGCAATATGATGAGAAGCTATTCCTCCCGGAACAAAAGGATCAAAACCTTCCACGCCCCACGACGGATTTACAGATTGTACTTTTCCCGTTAGTCCATAAGGATCGGACACCCATATTCCAGGACCGTACAAGCCTGTTACATGAAATGCACCAAAACCAAAGCAAGCCACCCCGGAGAGAAATAAATGAATTCCGAAGATCTTGGGCAAATCCAAAGAAGGTTTCCCTGTACGTTCATCACAAAATATTTCTAGATCCCAATAGACCCAATGCCAGATAGCTGCCAAAAAGCATAAGCCAGAAAATCCAATATGCGCTCCAGCTACACCTTCGTAACTCCAAATCCCCGGATTCGTCCCAGCCCCCCCTGTAATACTCCAACCTCCCCACGAATTGGTTATTCCTAACCGAGTCATGAAGGGTATAACGAACATACCTTGTCTCCACATTGGATCAAGAACAGGGTCAGAAGGATCAAAAACTGCTAATTCATACAGAGCCATCGAGCCCGCCCAACCAGCAACCAGAGCTGTATGCATTATATGAACAGCAAGCAACCGGCCGGGATCATTCAATACAACGGTATGAACACGATACCAAGGTAAACCCATGGAAAATACCCCTTCTATTAAAGAAAAATAAACACTACGTAACTTTATTGCATTGGAAAAGACTATACTAAGACTATCTTATGGACTCCCCTTATTCGGAAGATTATTTCCTCACAAACGTTAGATTCCTATTTATTCTGTTCGTAATCATGGAAGAATTCTGTTCGTAGGAACAAAGAGAAGCAGATTTATTCTATACTCGATAAGTATCAATACGCAACGGCAGACTGATACCATTTTCTATGAGTAAATGTGTTCCTCCTTTTTTATCATTAGAAAAACCCACTCGTAAAAATTTTCCTTTATTTAGTTTTTCTTTCTTAATTTTTCTAATCTAGGGATAAAATAAAAAATATGATAGAGCCAATATTCTAAAGACAGTAAAACCATATTGTTACGTTTCCACATCAAAGTGAAAATATAGTATTTAGTTCTTTTTGCTTTTCCATTCATGCCTATTGGTGTTCCAAGAGTACCTTTCATAATTCCTGGAGAGGAAAGTTCAACTTGGGTTGACGTATAGTGCGACTTGGCAGACATATTGTGTCATATGGGATTTCCCCATTTTCTCCCCCGATCGAGATATCCTCTGTTTCGCCCAAGAAAGATAAATTCAATCATCAAAAAATTGGAGCGTGAAGTGCAATTAGATGCATTGTTTGGAGGAATTTTATCAATTCGAATAATTTATGGTTGGCTTTGGTTGGACTAAAAAAATAAAGTATCCAGGCTCTGTTTAGAAAAAACCCAATTAGTAATAAATAGATCTATGATTATTACGCGTATCAGAAAAGATTTGCGTTTGTTATTTGTAAAATCATAACAAAAAGAAATGGTGATGGGAAGATTTGTCCTATATGTGCAAATCAAAATCGGGCGAATCTGTACCCGGAGTAGAGCATAAACCTAAAAATATTAAAGAGACCCATTCAGGAACAAGAAAATACCATCGTGATTTGGATTGACTCTCGATGAAACAATACATCAATGAAAAGTGACTTCGATAAGTTTATTGACTTTTTTATATTATAAAAAAGAAAGAAAAGAAGTAAAAATTCGTCTTTATTGAAAAATCGAAGAAAAAGCCCTTTCGTTACAAGTTAGCAAAGACCTGCTATAAAATATAAAAAAGAATAGGAAAAAAGAAAGAGGGCTCGAATCTAGCCGTTGATTCTTTTTTTTTTTCGCAATTTTTTTGAACCGTATGCATCAAACGGTGCATGTACGGTTCCTAGGGGATACAATTTTACCCTACTCAACCGACTTTATCGCGAAAGATTACTTTTTTTAGGACAAGGAGTTGATAGTGATATCTCGAATCAACTTATGGGTCTTATGGTATATCTCAGTCTCGAGGATGAGAGCAAAGATCTGTATTTGTTTATAAACTCTCCTGGCGGGTGGGTACTACCTGGAGTAGCTGTTTATGATACTATGCAATTTGTGCGACCAGAGGTCCATACAATATGCATGGGATTAGCCGCGTCAATAGGATCTTTTCTCCTGGTTGGAGGAGAAATTACCAAACGTCTAGCATTCCCTCACGCTTGGCGCCAATGAGGTTTTTTTATTTGAGAGAAAAAAGCAAACTATGCCTTCGCCATATCAATATAATATTTAAGTAATAATAGCATGGCACTTCGAATTCGATAATGAAAAAAAATTATGTATTTTTTCCAAAGGTTCGATTATGTATCGAAAGAGTAGTATGAGATTAAAGGTATTTCCGATTTTCTCTTATCTATTATCTATCGGAAGTCCAATTCAGCGTCACAAACTTTTTTTGTTTTCATATTCACGGGCTCTATTTATGTTATAAAAAAATAAAAAAAAGAGCGCGAAAAACAAAATTTTTCCTTTTTTGGTTGGATCAAAAAGAAACTTTGGGATTGCTACATCAAATAAAAAAAAGAATCCGTTTTAAAATAGAAAGCAACGGAGCCATCATAGTATTTTTTTAACTCCTCCGAAAGAAAGGGTGGCAATTTGACCATTTACCCATCTGGGGTTAATCGATTCGATTTTTATCTTTATGAAAAAGGGTCAATTTGATTGTAGAGCCGTATGCAATGCACAAAAGATGATGCTCGTACGGTTGTTCAATTCTATCTTTTTTCCTATTATTATTCTTTATCTTTCTTTTCTGTTCGTTTTATCACATCAGATAGAGAACCCTTCTATCATCAGGGTAATGATCCATCAACCCGCGAGTTCTTATCATGAGTCACAAGCGGGAGAATTTATCCTGGAAGCGGAAGAACTGCTGAAACTACGAGAAACCATCACAAAGGTTTATGTACAAAGGACGGGCAAACCTTTATGGGTTATATCGGAAGACCTGGAAAGAGATGTTTTTATGTCAGCAACAGAAGCAAAAGCTTATGGAATTATTGATCTTGTAGCAGTTGAATGAAAAAAATGGATTTTGTGCAAATCCGGGATTTTTGATTTTAGCTCCGAGTTTATTATAGCTATGAATACTATAAAAGCTATTAAATAGAAAAAATTTCTAATCATCCGGTTAGGATCAATCTAAACCAGCCTTTTAGGTACATAATTCAACATGCCAACTATTAAACAACTTATTAGAAATACAAGACAGCCAATTCGAAATGTCACGAAATCCCCCGCTCTTGGGGGATGTCCTCAACGCCGAGGAACATGTACTCGGGTGTATGTGCGACTCGTTTAGATCATCAGCTGACAAAAAAGCAAGAAAACCACTAGTGAATAAGATAGAATGGAAGAGCGGACTTCATTCATTATCTAAAAATAAGGAAATTACTTACTATTGTGGATGTGAATAAAGTTTATGGTTTTCATTGGTGCAAATCCAATCACTTGAATTTAAGGTGAGAAGCAATTCTCCATTGGTAGCAAATGGTTATCCATTAAGCGGAGAAAATCTTATTTTTTCGGTCAAAAAAAAAAAAAAAAATGAAGTTCTCACTCGGTCAAGAACGGACTACGAGGGTCAGCTAGCGAGCTAACTTTCCGAATTAAATACCGTTACTGTATAGGTGGGTCTCATTGTGAAAGACCTGTTACTGGATAATTTAGGGGGTAGAGCCAAAGAGTGTGTTGTGAACTATACAAGTTACTAAAAACATTAATTAAATGAAGTTTAACGGCTCCGGTGTATAGAGAAGACCTCACCGTTTAAGAAGTAACCATAGAAACGACGGAACCCACTATTTCTTTATCCATTTAATTTCTATTTTTTTTATTGACTATATTTTTGACACCTAGCAAAAGCAAATTTTTCATTTCTTTTGTATTTCACTGTGAAATACCTAAACCTAAAATAAATCGTGGTCGGGAAGGTTATAGTAGCCGAAGCCGTTGGAATTTTTATTTTATACATTGGAAAAATCCGTTTGGTTATTAATAGACTAGGACGGGCAAAAGGATGACTGAAAGAAAAGAAATCAATTTAGTTATTCGTCAAAGTTTTATTTATTCAATCAATGACCAGAATTAAACGCGGATATATAGCTCGGAGGCGTAGAGCAAAAATTCGTTTATTTGCATCAAGTTTTCGAGGGGCTTATTCAAGACTTACTCGAACTATTACTCAACAGAAAATAAGAGCTTTGTTTTCGGCTCATCGGGATAGGGATAAGCAAAAGATAAATTTTCGTCGTTTGTGGATCGCCCGGATAAACGCGGTAATCCGAGAAAGGATAGTATCCTATAGTTATAGTCGATTAATACACGATCTATACAAGAGACAGTTGCTTCTGAATCGTAAAATACTAGCTCAAATAGCTATATCAAATAGGAATTGTCTTTATATGATTTCCAACGAAATCATAAAAGAAACAGATCGGAAAGAATACACCGGAATAATTTAAATGGAGTTACCCGGAGAATGAACTCCGGGAGGGCCGGGCCAAAATTACTATAGATAAAAATATGCTTCAAAGCAGTCAAAATGAATGAACATGTTCAATAAATTTTTTTGAGTCGTTTTTTCTTACAATAATAAAATCTGGATTCTCGGATTTGTCGAACAAAACACCAATCCCTGTTTGAGTTCGGATTGGAATTCTGATTCAAGTGACCAACAAATAAGCTTATTTATTTCTGGTTTTAAGACCCGTAGCTCTAGTGGCCGGCTCTGTTCTTTCAAATTGTTTCTCATTATTGAGAAAAGGTAACAAAGATAAAATACGAGCTTGTTTTATAGCAATAGTAATTAATCGTTGTTGTTTCAAGGTCAATCTATTCATTCGTCTAGATAATATTTTTCCTTGTTCACTAATAAATCGACTAATTAAACTTATGTTTCTATAATCAATTTGATCCCCCGATTCAATCGGGGGCAAACGCCTAAAAAAAGATTGCTTGGATTTATCCATGGTTTGGTTGTTTAGTTTATTTCTTATCCCGAAAATCCTATTTATTAATTGTCATCTTCACCCCCAATAGGATTATTTTTAATTTAAATTAAAATCTGTTCTATATAATTTCGATATAATTCTCTTTTCAGGGATAAGACAGACTTGGTTCAATCTATTTCTTTATTTCCCCATGAATCGTATGTTTGTAACAATAGGGACAGAATTTTCTCAAATCTAATCGATTAGGCATATTACGCCGGTTCTTTTGAGTAATATATCTGGAAATGCCCGGTGGTACCTTCTTAATATCGTTTCGGATACAATTAGTACATTCCAAAATCACCGTTACTCGCGCATCTTTGCTCTTGGCCATGAACCTCCTTTGGATTTTTGATTTACTCAACTCTTCTATTTTGATTCGAAACGAAGAAAAAGAAAGAAAGAAAAAATAGAAGTTGCTAATTTCAAATCCAACCCTAAAAGATCAAAATCAATCAATATCAATAAAGTAATAATTAATCAAAGCAAAGCCATAGTAAATAATAAGTAAGATAATCGAAACTCTATTTCAATTCGAAAGATGTTATTTCAATTAAAGATCTTGTATTCTTGCCCTAGACCCGCATTTAATTAGAATTTGAATACCAGTCGCGTAGACGTTAAATTCACTTATATTCTTTCTCTCCCTTATTATAAAAATAAGAAATAAAAAAGGGGAAAAAGAGAATTAAAGGGGAGGGGCGATTAGTCACATCACAGATATTTAATTGTATCTCTAATATCAATAATTAGAATGAAAAAAAGGGGAATGTCAACGCATCCGGGAAAAAACGATTAATTTCTATCAATAGACCTGCTAAAGCCCCGAACCATAGCGTACTTAGTACTGGGGCCACGGAGAGATATGTTTTTAGATCTCGCATTGAAAAACCTCCTTTTGTTTTTTATTGTAATACATAAAAGTATATATGATCAGATGC